CATTCTAGAAGCGGTAGCTTCCCGCCTCCTTCATTTCTACAGCCTCCTTCGGTGATTAAAGTTCCCTTCCCTTTTATAAAATGCCCGATTGGTCTGCCTCAGCAAATGTACAAAGTGGACCGCTGTTTGGCTGACCCTCTTCTTCCCATTCGGGTTGGGTTGACCCAGAAGTAAAGTAAGAAGGAATGGAACCACTGGAGAGTCGTCCGCAGTTCACACTTGGGCAAAGACGACTGACTTTGTTTGGAAGCGGAACACGAACCGATTTCCGCAATTCCGGGTTCTTATTGAGCGTAGCGAAATCAAGGTTGTTTATTATAAAGTCAGCGAAGTTTCTATGGTGTTCTACCTTTGCGTAGTATCGGTCCACAGTGGAAGGCTCCGTACCGACGCCTCACTACTACTTAATTAATGGCTAAGCTATTTCATAACCTGAGCTTTCCTTAACCAGCTGACCTTACTTCGTAACCTTAACGTACTTTCTTTCTTACTATATCATAGGCCTTCGCCACTTCAAATGGGCGCTTCGCCCTTTCTTTTTTTAATTATAAAAAACGGGGCCTTACTTATTCAGTTCAGGGAGGATGAAAGACAAAGAAAGGGATCAGGGGGCTTATTGATCGGAGAAAGGGAAGGGACTTATTGGACCTAACTGAGAAGGAGACAGAAAGGGATCACCTGACCTTCTCTTGAGTGAGAGAGGCAAAAAGCTTAGTCGTTTTCAAGTCTGAGGGTGAACGAACGGGATTTCTATGTCATTCAGTGCCTAAAGTCAGTAAGTCAAAGAGTACGAATACCTGCTCTAGTACTAATACCAGTACCAGCATTCTGTAAAGAAACTACTCTCCAAAAATAGACTAGCAGCGGCAAGATAGTCCCCCCTGCTTCATTCATAAGTAAGATCGCTCCCCTTAAATCAGTTAACTGGGTATGAGAACGCCTCCCCTCTAGTCTATAGTAGCCCTTCTTCCTCCAACCCTGAGTTCCAGTGAGACCAGCCGAGCCAGGCGAGTCCAATAACAGCTTCGTCAATAGCAGAGGATATCCCTCCAACAGCTAAATTTGAGGATGGCACTTGCACTTGGGTTGGGAGCTTTCCCTTCTCTATGGCTAATTCCTCGCTGGCCGATCGCCTTTCACCTGGTTCTATAAAGAAATAAATTTACCGGTGTGAGCTTCTAATTCTGACAACAGCTAAATCTAGGGCACTGCATAAGGAATAAGGAGGAGATTCCCAGGTATGAATTCAATTGATTGGGCATTTCTCTTGGAGCGATGATTCTTGGCCACTTCCTATTAAGATAAGGTTTCCCATCCGAAGTCTTTGCTGCTGTTAAAGGATTTGTTTCGCTACGCCCCTCTTCCTGAGGCCTTAGCTTCGTGATTAGGAAGCTGATTTGTGAAAATCCTCATATCCTTTCTTCCGGATGAACGAATCAGACTGAACCACTGTTGAATTTTCAGCTGCTGGCAAGGAGCTACTCTTTCCCTCCACTCCGGGCTGGCAAGCTTATATCTCTCGATAGCTGCATCGGATCTTTCCTGAAAGCTGGGCAAGGTGCGAAGCGAACTCATATCGTCGTATACCCAGGGTGCGTAAGCCTTCTGATCCTACTTTGTCGTTTAGATTATGCCAAAAAGACGGGGAAAATGATCAACTGTCACATTTTTATGCCAGTTTAGGCAGGGCTAAAATTAACTTTCATCCAAAAAGACCGAGAAAACGCTCAACTGGCAGGATTGAACTGTCACTAAAGAGGGAAAAGTGATTGCTTCAAATTTTACCAATAAAATGGCACATTCACATTGAAGATAATCGGCTGGCTGTGGGCTTGAAGGAAGAGAAGAATTCAAGGATAGCTTTGGTAACTATTTTCCCCACAATGCTCCAGCTGGATTGAAAGAATTCAGCAGTAAAACCGTCAGGTCCTTGTGCCTTATTTGTTTGCTTTTAGAAAGATTGTCTTCTTAACATCATCAGCCGTCATAAGAGCCACCTGTGCAGATCCTTGCTCATCAGTGAGAAAATGGCTTAGCAATGATCTGATCTCCTCAGTGTCACCACCTCAACCATTGCTATCTGCAGTTCCAAGGAAATTCTTGAAATGCTGCAAGAATTCCTTTTTAATCAAAGCAGGTTCCTCAATCTCCAGTAGCAGAGGTGATAGATAGAATTCTGCTCTTAGCAGCTTTGGCTTTGACAACTCTGTGAAAATAGCTAGTGTTTTGATCACCAGCTTCAAGCCTGTTTACTCGGGATTTCTGTTTCATAAACAGCTCCTCAGGCAGGACACTTGCTTTCTATCTTTGAATGGTTTACCCACAGACCAGAGGGTTAAGGCTCTCACCTTCTTTTCAAATCAAAGAAAGAAGAGCCCGGACCTTTCCCACCTCCCTCAGTTTTTAGTATTAATTTATTTAATCCTTTTTATTTTAAGCGTACTTAACCTGAACCCTGTCTATGAGTAAAGCAATCTTTGGAATCTTTCCTAATCCGCTTTCTCTTTTTCTTATGCCTTGGGAGCCCAGTCTTTAGGAGAAGCAGCTGCTCACTCGTGACTAAGGAATGAATGCCTGGTTATGTCAAACTATCCTCAATCTCTTTCCCCTATCGGAGTTGGAGATAGGTACACGCGTAATAAAAGAAAGCTTTGACAGATCCATCGATCACGTTAAGTGCACATAGCCCCTCTCGGTTGGTCTTCGCCCTACCTCTTTCGCTAAGACCCTTGTCCTGTCCCTAGATCACGTTTAGGAACCTATCCTAGAGATTGTGTGCCAAGAGTGGGACATTTCTCTGAATAGTAAAGGCGTAAAGGCTCAACTAGAGATCTTCTTTCGGTTCTTCCTTTTCTAACCTGAGAGACCTGCTACTCCGTTTTTTCCATTCGCTACTTTTTGTAATAGCTGAAATTGGTGGAAATGGATCCTATCTATTTAGCGTGGTTCTTCTCTAAAGGAACCCTCGGGCGATAAAAAATAAGAATTCTTCTTATATCTTTCTTTGTCTCCTCGGTCCTGGGTGAGTAGAAAGGGGTCGATGAAAGGCCATTCTATCTACGAGTCTATCGGAGAGCCAGTCGGTACGTCGTTACGGATTCATAGCGAAGCCCTTTCTCATTTCAGCCATTGGTGATTGCCCATCTACATCAATAAGAATGAGGCATGACTTCTTTTCCAGTAGCTATGCCTGAACTGAACCTCGTACAAGACTTTCTTTCCGGCCTTACGCTTCCCAGTCTCAGTAAAAGAATAGCTCTTTCGGTCAAAGTCGATAAGGATCAAAGTCCAATAGCTAGGGTGGGATTGTCCTCTGTTCTCAACTCGGGAAGGAAATAAATAAGCATGGATTCACCTATTCCAGAAAAAAAGTGCATATTTATTTTTTTAGGTTTAGCTTTCGAAAAAGACAAGGCCTTACAACAGCTCATTCCCGGAAGAAAAAGAAGAGGATTATCAGCCCGCCTAGAGTATAGCTTCCAGCTCGGCTAAGCAAGGACTCCATCCTAAGTAAAGCAGTCTGAAAGAAAGATGCCACTTGCACAATATATATAATGCATTTTCCTGGTACACCAAGCCTAAGCAGCTCAGCCGTTGAAGCGACCTCTAAGCCAAAGAGAGAGTCTATGGCGCTACCCCTACTGTCAGGAAGAGGGTCTTTGTCCTCGAGGGAAGGAAGCGTAAGCCAAGCCAAGCCAGCTTAACTAATGACTGGTCATTGTTACCGAGTTCGTTCCAACGACTACGACCGAGCCTTTTTTCTTTTCATCCTTAGCGCCTCGGTCTAGAGAACTCCAATATTTACGGATAGGGACTTAAAATTATTAATTAGCCTTGTCTTGACTAGCCTAGTAGCTCTGGTTGCTGAACTATTGATGAAGGCTTGTCGTAGATCAGCTTTTATTGACTACCGGAGATGGCTTTATTGCCATTTCTTTCTTCGCCGACCCGCCTCCCGCTTAGAGCATGAAAGGGGAGAAGGAAGAAGTCTTACCTGAGTAAGCCTTAGGCCTTAGGGGAGTCACCTTCCGATCCGGATTCAATGATTAAGGAGTTTGAGTGAACACCCGGTGAAATGGATTTAGGAAAGCACGTGCCATCCTTGGTTCTTGCTCCAGTTGTCGGACTAGGAGCAGCTATATCATCCGCAGCAGATCTGAAAGAGGAAGAAGCTGTTGATGCTTTTGGACGTCTTTCACGAAGGCTATAAGCATCGATCTTGCCTTGGTGTTGACCCGAGGGAGAAGCCCTTTACTTCTTCTTTTGCGGCAGGGGCGCTGTCTTAACTTAATTTATTCAAAAAAAAACCCTTCTTGCTATACTTTCCATATTGCTAATCTCGAGCAAAGAAAAGAGTTTTCTTCAATCAGAGAGTTGGCTTAGTAGGAAGAAGCGGGTTAGATAATAGAGACTGATCTAAAGGCGAATCTGCCAAACTTCAAAGAAAGAGCCCACTGCAAATCCTCTATCTAGTTTAGATTACACAGTTGGTCAACAGACTTGAAAATCTGAACCCGAAGTGGATGCCCCGGATCTTGAATTCTTTGACAAAGAGTCAGCTTCCTTCTTAGTAGATGGACGAGGGCGGCACTGCCATACATAGTCACCCATAGGACTTTATTCACATAGTCTATGATCCGGCAAGTCGAACCTGGCGAAGTCTACTCTCCCTATAAGCTGATGTTGGTTGTTGGCTAGGTATACCCGGATTCGGTTTACCCATGGAACTTGTGATTCCCTTGCGATCTTGTCTTCCTACTATAGAAAGAAGGATCAGCGCACGGATCAGGCTTTCGCGGAAATAGGCGAATGCTATGCCTAAAGTAAAGGAAAGGTAAGCCAAGGCCCGGGCATTCTTCCAATGCAATACCTTCTTCCTTTACTGCTTTACTTTGTTTGCCTATCCACTGTTTGTTAAGGGCATACCCCCTGTGTCTCCGGTGCTATTGACTCAGCTCTTTGGGATATCATAGGAAAGAATGAAGCGAGGGACGAAAGCA